CATGGCATTTATAATCTGGGAATAATTTATAATCTGGGAATAAGAGGCTTGGCATAGTCACACCACTCCAAATTAAAAAAAAAAAAAAGGTCAAGTAGCCTTCTTCAGAATAGACATATTATTACTAGGAATGGGGCACAAACAATCCCCGACATCTCGCCGAAAAACAGTATAAAGAAAAAAGATAAAAACTTTTCATTATTTTTTTTGATCATACATAATTGCACCGATCAACAATAGTTCGTCTCTTTTTACCAATTTGATGGATACATGGATCTAGAAATTCATTTCGGACAATTGAACCTTCTCAAACTGTTTCTTTTTAAGAACCAAAAAGATTTGTGCCAGAATAACAGATGCCAAAAAGAACAACAACCCTTGGACACGTAATGGATCTTGAAGTACTATTTCTGCATCTCCCTGACCAAATCCACCCACATTAGGATTATTCGTTAATGGTTGATCAAGCTTGATAGATTCACCCTCTGAAACAAGAAGTTCTGGTCCTGGAGGTATAATATCAATTACTTGGTGTCCATCCGATGCATCAGCTATGGTTATTTCATACCCCCCTTTTTCTTTACGTACTATTCTGCTTACTATACCTGCTCCTGTAGCATTATAGACTGTATTGTTACTCTTGCTCCCATCGGGATAAATCTGACCCCTTCCCCTGTTCCCACCTACGTATATGGGATATTTTAAGAAGTTAACGTCTTTCTTAGTAGCAGGGTCCGGAGAAAGAATGGGAAAGACGATTTCACTATATTTCTGACCAGGAACAGGACCTATCACAAGAATATTTTTTTTAGTGGGGCGATAACTCTGAAAAGACAGGTTGCCTATCTTTTCTTTCATCTCGGGAGAAATACGATCGGGGGGAGCTAATTCGAATCCATCGGGTAAAATAAGAACAGCCCCGACATTCAAAGACCCCTTTTTACCATTAGCAAGAACTTGTTTCAGTTGCATATCATAAGGGATTCTAACAACTGCTTCAAATACAGTATCAGGAAGCACAGCTTGTGGAACCTCAATATCCACGGGTTTATTAGCTAAATGGCAATTGGCACATACAATACGCCCAGTTGCTTCTCGTGGATTTTCATAACCCTGCTGCGCAAAAATAGGATATGCATTTGAAATAGATGTCCTAGTTATTACATATATCATGATCGATACGGAAATGAATCGAGTCATCTGTTCCTTTACCCAAGAAAAGGTATTTCTATTTTGCATGGTCCAATCATTGATCCCGGAAATTTCTACAATAAATTAGGTAGGTAGCTAATATAGTTAGTATAGTATAGTATAGTTCCCTATCCAAGATTCTGCTATTGTACTGAAATAATTGTACTGGAATATAGGAGGAATCGAATTCCCTGGACGGGTAGAAGTATAAAGAGTGGGATGATTTGATTGATATCAGGGGATCAAGTGAGTTCTTCATTCATTCATTGAATGATAAATGACTACAAGTGAAGGAGATACACCATTTAAATAATGGAAGATCCAATATTTCAAAATTGTATCTAGAATGACTGGAAAGGTAGAAACAAGACCAGATATAATTTGATCATTATGGGCAAATCCAAAATCTTTGTAGACCGAGCCAATCATTAGTTCCCAACCAAAAGGCGAGTGGAATCCGATACATAAATCAGTTAATAAAAGAATAGAAAAAGCTTTTATTGTGTCACTTAAGTTATAGAGGAATTCCTGAACCCAAGAATTCAAAATGACAAGTTCTTCATTACCCAGAATAGAATAACCGCTAAAAATAGCGAAACAGATTATATTTGCCGAGAAATGCAAAATGATATGGATATGATCTTCATTGTGCATTTTGATCAATTGTATCGTTTCTTTGTGGATTCCTATACGAAACTTTTGTATCTGTGTCTCCGGGTAGTCCTTTATCATTTCGTCCAACTTTATCATTTCGTCCAACAGGAATAGTTCTTCTAATTCTATGAATCTTTCTAGAACGTTATTTTCTTGAATATCATTCAAAAAAGTTTCGGATTGCCTGGTATTCCACCAATGAGTAACCCAAGGTTCCAGACTTTTATTAAATGAGAGAGAGATCCACCAGGGCAAAAAGACTATAGATGCAAGATATGGGAGGGGAGTCAATGCTTTTTTCTTTTTTGGCACTTTTTTTTTTTTTGAATCTGTTATGTGAATTGTTAATGAACCTGCTTCATTCGTCGACTCTATCTGATCTGATATTTCTATGAAGCATGAGTTCTATAACAAGGTATGGAACCTATGGATCTATTTCCTCTTTTTTTTTTTTTCATTGTTTATTCCTTGGATCTGGAAAGAATATAGAAATAGAATCAAATCAAAATGAAATGAAAAAAAAAAAATAAGGGCCCATTTCGAATGAAAGAAATAATCAAATATTGTTTCCAGATATCTCATGGGCAAATTCGAACCAATTGCATCTTCATTTGTTCCTTTCGATGAATGCAACCACTTGAAGTAATGAATATTATTCGGATTTTGAGACAAAAAAACTCCCCCTTGATCAATAGGAGAGAGAAATTGGATGGTTATGAAAGATCCAATCGTTTGGTCATCAAGGAGCAAAAGAGAGGATAAGATAAAAAGAAAGATCGATTGACAAATGACAAAAGGGAGATAATTTATGAGAGATGATCCATCTGTATCTAACGTATCAATTCAAAATATTGGGCCTAAAAAGATGAATTCGGTACTGTATTCCGAAATGTTCTGATATGTGTGATGAATACATACTTATTGGACTTCTTACTAATATGAAAGAATTCAGTTGAGTTCGATATGCATAAAAATAGTTTTGGTGGACAAAACTTGCTTCTTATTATGGTTGTTCCATATATGCCTGCTTGCTTTATTCTATAGGCCACAGCACAGCGGCATTACCAACAGAACGGGTGAAATAGAATCTAACATGCTTTGCTCGAATGAACGTTCCGAAGAAACTTCGCTTATATGAAACTTATATTCAAAGTAAAAGGGGATTCCTGAGCGCCTTCCCTCATACTGATAAAGAAAGCATTCATTCTTCATCACAGTTCATTTCAAAATACTTCAATTGGTACGCGCAAGAAATAGGCCGATTCGGCAGCTTTTTGTTCAATTTCTCGTGGAGTCAAATTCTCATCAGTTCGAGTCAAGGGGATAGCTCCCTGGCCTCTAATTTCCATATAAAGGACACGACGGGAATAAAGGCCCTCTTTAACTTCCATTCTGATCGACTGGATATCTCTCATAAGAAATCGAAGGAAGATTCGACGATTTATTCCAGGAAATCCCCAACGAAAAATACACACGACTCCTTCTTTTCTATCGAATCGATCATAACCACTACCCACATTCCACGAAATTGTGCACCACAAATAAGAACTAATGAACAGACCCGCGATCCCATAAAAAGACATCACGATCCCTTGTGGAAAAAAAATGATTTGCTGAGACGGGAATAAGGATATCAAATTCCTACCAAGATAACTGGAAGTTCCAACCAATAAGAATCCTAGCGAACCTAAAAAAAGGATACAGGCCCAGCAGAAATTACTTATTTTTCGAGACCCCGTTATAAGTTCTATCCATATACGTTCTGATCGCCAGTTCATACTAGATCCAGTTGCATTCTATTGGAATTGAGAGAATAAGCCAAATGAATTTGACTTTAACTTTTTGGCTCCCGAAGTAACTCTCATCAACTAGCACTATTATGATGTGAACCCTTAGCAGTAATTCATCAAATTGGTTAGATATAAAATAATAACATCCCCTTCATATGATCCCATTATGTATATCTACATAACATATAGATACATTGACTTTCTATTTCAGATATAGATATCCGCCGATCCATTTTAAAACAGCTATACCCGCATATACATGCATTTATCCATAGATCATGTATCTGCATGCATAACATAACAGCCTTTTCCTTTTTATTTGTTATTTGTATTATTTGTGTTCGAGGGGAGCCACATATCGTACCATATTCCACTAAATAGGTATCTGTATTATGATCCAAGTCCAAGTGTTGAAATAAATTGATGAGATTTAGTCCCATCGGATCTAAACAATCTTGTTTTTTTGAACATGAAGAGATAAAGACGCCATTGCAATTGCCGGAAATACTAGGCCCACTAAAGGCACAAAAATAGAGGGTAAGTTGAGATCTGTCATAGAATAGGTGCCTCGATTTAATATTTGTACCTGTTATAAAAGATATCTTATGATAAGTCTATCTATTATAAGTATTATAAGTATATAATAAGTGCAAGGAATGTAGAACTAAATAAATGTACCTATTCGTCTTTCTACACGAAATATACGTATGATAATCCGCTTTATTATTCTTGTTCTCCCGTCCTTATCTTATAATAAGGAGAATAAGGGGTTTCTTATGAGTTCCCGAAAAATTCGTTAGAATCCGATCCAACAGGAATTCATATTCAAGTCAAAAATGGAGGTTCTCGAGAGATCTAGAAATATACAACACTTCAATTCGATTTATTTTATTCTATTCTAGATTTTCATTACTTTAATTTTGATTCAAAGGAAAGAAACCATGTAGCTGAAATAATTCACTCAGAACACCTTTTAAAGGATTACGTGGTACGATTGAATCGAATAAGCCCTTATGGAATGAATACTCAGCCGCTTGTGAACCGTCGGGTACTGTCTTATTCAATGTTTGTTCAATTACTCTTTTACCCGCAAATGCAATGTAGGCATTGGGCTCAGCAATAATGATATCTCCCAACATACCAAAACTGGCTGTCACTCCACCGGTTGTAGGAGATGTAAGGATTGATACATAGAATAACTTTTTATTTGATTGATAATTATATGAAGCAGAAGATATTTTCGCCATTTGCATCAAGCTCAAACTTCCTTCTTGCATGCGTGCTCCTCCAGAAGCACACACCATAATAATAGGTAGAGATCCATTAGTAGCATACTCGATCAAACGGGTTATTTTCTCGCCTACT